CCTTAGTTTAGTAAATAAATCGGCCACTACCAGAATTCGGGCCTGTAAGATGGGTGGTGAGTTACTAACTTAACACAACGCTCTTAAAAACTATCTTAGCGGGTTGGAACTAAAATCACGAGACGGCTGTGGTTGGAAGCCATTGCATTGGCTAGGCAATTTCTTCCGGGTTCGAGTTCAAAAGGAACTATTTTTCCTTTCCCAGATCCGAAGGGCTATAACTAAGACTAACGTAGTAGTTTGGCTCGAAAAATAGAGGTTTTTTTTGGTGGCAGTTCGGAGCACTCGACATGCTCATGCTATTATGATTATGATAGCCCACCTGCCGTAACTTGGACATGAGAGCTGATACTGCAACCGACGTAAAGCAAATCCGACGAGGGGCATTGTTCCGCGGGCTACCGCCCGTTTCCGATTCCCGACTTTGCCGCCAGACAGCTGGGGTGGGATCATAGTAAACTTAAAAGCTGGTTCACCTGGCAGAATAAGGTACTTTAGACCAACACGGGAAAAACCCGCAACTTCGCCGTCTTCCGGGAGTTATGTTGGCACAAACAATATGCCGTGCCAGCACCCACTGAGACCGTCATCGAAAGGCAGCGCAGGCCGCGACTAGAAACGCTTTCCCCTATCAAATGCGGTGGTTCGCAGACAGTATAGTGAGTGTTTCACTTCTGTCTCTAAGGGCCCAAGAAGGGGTGGTCAACTTGCGTACAAGTATACCCCATTCCTCCAAGCTGGAGTACGTAGGACAAGGTTACCTTAAGTGGGCTTTGGTGATACCAAAGGGAAATCTTAAACGACGGTATTTCCTACGGCGCTGGGGACTGCGAAGGCGAAGTGAAAGTTTATAATTAGCCAATTAGCTTTCACTTGGCTCGGATCTCTCGGAACACATGATGTGCTCACACAGTCACAATTCTGTCGGCAGCGTTTATCAATATCAATTGAATGCGTTGTCGCAATGCGTCGGTGACGATCCATTACGAAAGCTGCCCGGAATACGGCGGATCATGGGAGGGTGCACGTAATGGGCGGATTGCGGGCCCCGGAAAGAAAAAAAGAGGGGCAGGAGGCAGCTATGCTCGAGAGAGGGGAGTCGGGACCCCAACTCTTGAATACTCCACCCAAGGGGTGACCAATGTAACGAAAAGAAGGAAGTCATTTCGCTTTTCGCTTTCGGTAAAGCCTTTGGTCACCTACGGGTAAAAAGGAAAACTCTTATTTGAGAAGGATCTGTGTTTGTTAAGTGAACTGAGACCGAAGGTCGCTTGCGCCCTCTGGCTCTTGCGAGCGACACCGTATATATTTCCGGGTGCTTGATGCATGGGTGACTCGGCAGTGAAAAAAGGCCCTTGCTTTGCAACGGCAACCACCAAGTTCGTAGGTCGTCATCTAGATCTCGTACGGGGGAAAGTGGGATAACGTACCGCTTTGACGCGATAGACATATAAGGATTAGCTTCGCGTTAGGCAGAGTGGAATTCACTGGCTCCATAACCGAGTCGAATTTATGTATTGGTAGCCTCGTTTTTGCTGATTCGTGGGGGGTCGTGGAAGATTTGGGTTCGAGTCCCAAGCCCCCCTTGTGATAGATGCACGGAATACCCGGCATCGTTCGATTGAACAGGACCCATGTTTTCTATGTCACTCTTCTCATTATTCATATTTATATGGTTCTTAATCTTTACTTATCGATTTCTATGTAGAAAGTTCCAGAGAAATAAAAAAAAGAGACTTCTTCTGTTTCTGTATTTCCTTATTTATTTCTTAAGACTTTTCTATCTCAAAGAGCTCCGACATATCATTATTGCGTCGGGTTTATCGTGGTTGGGGTTTACTTTGTTTTCCAAATCCCCCTTAATTTGGTCGGTTGGTTCAGATGAACCATCGTCTTCTACTATCGGAGTCCTCTTGGATTGGAGCAGTCCGCCACGAGAGCTGGATTTCGACGAGGTGTTTTCGTTGGGCGGAAACCGTTCCAGCCACGACGCCCAAGCATCATCATCTCATCTGGCTCACGAGCAGACGGATGCCAGGCTTCCCGCGGCTGGTGAACCAGCCCCCCCAGACCCTCTACAAGAGCCCGGGCAAAACGCGCGGGTTCCCGTTAATGAGGGACCGATCCCTCCTGCGAATCAGCAGGTGCCGCACCCCTTCGATTGGGACCGACTTACAGATCTGGAAAATGAAGTCGGTGACCTTATTTGCCAGCTCCGAAGGTTGGAGCATATGCGGAGCCCTGCTCCCTATCGACTAACACACATAGTCGAAACGCTCGAGGAGGAGCATGGGTTGGATCAACTTCCCGCCATTCTCGCGGATTTGCGCGAGAATGGCCTGGAGAGTCCCTTTTACAAACGGTCCAAGCTCATTTATGATGAGCTAACGAGGAATCGCGCTACGGAGGCTGTTTTACAGAGGGAATGGATGGGAAGAGGGGGGCAATAAAAATGCTTCCTCTTCCAGCGATATGTTTTTTTTTTTCGCCGGGCCCCGCC